TTTGTGCAACCTAGTGTATTCAGATTCCACTTATAAGTTCCTAGATAGAACTAATTTCACTTTTTGTTTTACATAGAAGATATTATTATTATGTACTCTATTTCAAATCACGTTATTAGCATTATTAGGAAATATACGGGTATTTCTATTTGGTTTTTCTTTATTAGTTTGAAGAGCAGAAAAAAGAGAATTCTCTACTGTATCCACTTATCATTTATCTCTACGAAATACCAGACGAAATAGAACGATTTTAGAAGGAATATAATGAAATTCTTTGGTTGGTTGTTACTATAGAAATGATCTGTTTTTTTCTACTAATGGGGACACGATAAACAGTTAACTATAACAAAATAACAAATTCAATATATATTATATATAATAGATAAAAAGAAATAAAAAAATAGAAATAATCAATAATCTAAATTACATAATATATCAATTTAAAATCAAAAAAATTATAAAAATAGAAATAAAATAGATATATTCTCTATATAATTTTATAGGATATATAGAATTATATAGAGAATATAGAATATAAAAAATATAATAATTAATATTAATAAATAAAAATTTATAAATAAAAAAAAAGAAAATAATAAACAGAGTTTTCTTATTCAAAACGCCTTGTGATCTTCAACCAATTCTGTGCTTCAATATAATTACCAGGGGTAAGGGCTATAGCTTGTTTCCAATATTCAGCGGCTTGATCAAACCAAGATTCCGCAATTTCCGAATCTCCCTGTCGAATGGCCTGTTCTCCGCGGTCGGAATAGGTTAAGTAAATTCCTTCCCTTAGAACCGTACTTGAGAGTTTCCCGACTCATACGGCTCAACAGTCTATTTTTTTTATGTTCCATTTTTTATTCTGGAGTTAACCAAAAGAAAATAGGTTAATTACATGAGTTTTAAACTTGAATTTGGATTAAAAAAAAAAAAGAGTTTAATCCTTTTTTAGAGTTTTATCTTTTCTCCTACCTTCAGAAGACTAAAGCATCGCCATTAATACTCTTATTATAATTTTCAGAAAGGTAACTATCTCGATTTCACATATCATATATGAAAGTATATGATATATCAATTTCTATAGAATATTTAAGAGAGTCTTTTCTTCATAAGAAAAGACTTTCTATCTTTGGGATCTGATACTACACCGCTGCTCAAAACCTTAGGGGATCCACTTTATTACATAAGCGGATTCCTAACTTTTCTATCATGATATAAGTAAGCAGTTCTTATTATATCGGCCAAAAACCATGTTAATGGATCTTTACGGTGCTTCCCCTATCAATTAGATCTTTTATCCATAGAAAAAAAAGTATCTAGGCATATCTATTTCTTCCTATTTTGACTTCTATGAAGTTTCTTTGTTTGCTTGCTACAGCTTATAAAAATCGTTGTTTTGGACGATATATATGTAGAAAGCCTATTTTTTTCTAGTATTTATTAGTATTTAGCGGATTTGCTCGTTCTTTTCTTTTTTCTTTCTATAGTGGAGATAGTCGCACGTAATGACAGATCACGGCCATATTGTTAAAAGCTTGAGGTAAGAACGGGTTTCGTTCGAGTGCCCGAAAATAATATTCCAAAGCTTTCGTATGTTCTCCGTTACTTGTGTGGATAAGACCTATATTATAAAGTATATAACTTCGATCATAGGGATCAATTTCCAGTCGCATAGCCTCATAATAATTCTGTAAAGCTTCTGCATAATTTCCTTCAGATTGAGCCGACATCCGTTACGGTCGTTATTCAGTTCAAAGAATCTCCGTTCCAGAACCGTACGTGAGATTTTCATCTCATACGGCTCCTCCTTTACGTGTATACTGATAAAAATACATAGAATCAAAAAAGAAAGATTGCAATATTATCATTATCCACTGAGTGGGGCTAGTGTTTTTACAAGAAATCTCTAGCCAACCTTCCTGTAAAAGATCTTTTCTTAACATCAAGTATGTTATTACTGGATAAAAAAATAGTAACTCTAACAATTTCTTTGTCCTCAACGCTGCTAAATTTCCTGGAATTAGTCACTTCAACAATCTTCGATGGTTATACGGGTATCCAAAATACGAACGAGATGGATGTTTATTGTCCTAACCATTCTTGTTAGTCCCGATCCCAATAAGAAAGGAAGGAGATTTTTTTTTTTACAAAGTTTTAGTGTTGTTGATTCCTAAGCGTAGTGCTTCTTCCCCCATGCCGCCCATTGGTACTAGTGGAATAGGGTTGACCTAACCCCGTAGGTATAGGTATAACCTTTCGCTTAATACTATAAACCTAAAATTGAAGCATATGAGGCTGCATTAATCGGGGATACACGACAGAAGGAATTAATCGTTTTATTTACAAACTTCACCTTCAGCAAGCGTAGGTTTTTTTTTTCTAATTTTTTTCTTTCTCTCCGAAGAATGTGTCTTTCCCCTAAGACTGAGATTGGTAAATAAAAAAAATAAAAATCAAATCGCACCATCTCTGTAATAACTGAATGCCTCTTTTTCTCCCGAAGTTGTCGGAATTATTCGTAATAAGATATTGGCTACAATTGAAAAGGTCTTATCAATAAAATTTCCATTTATCCGAGATCTAGGCATAGGTAGCAATCCATTCTATAATTTAATTTTTTATCGCGTGATAAAATAATCCCACAAACAAAGGAATTGTACAATACAGTACGAAATAACGTAAAAACGGACTCATTAATCAAATTTGTTTATCCTACGGATGGCCTCGAAGAGGAGGTTTTTTGATAAAAACTTTTTCTTTCTATTTTCAAAGTTTCAATTGATTGTGTGCGTATACCCAAATGGAATACGAATGACTGACTATTCACCCAGTTTCTGGACCATAATCATTATGAAGGAGAGATGGCCGAGTGGTTCAAGGCGTAGCATTGGAACTGCTATGTAGGCTTTTTGTTTACCGAGGGTTCGAATCCCTCTCTTTCCGTTGATGATTTGGTATTTTTTTTCTTCCTTTTTTGTTTGATTTTTTTTTTATTTACTAGTTAAGTTAAAAATGTAAAATAGATAGAAAAAATTCTAAAAATATTTCAAAATCCAACATATAAAGTAAGGAAAACACAGAAAACAAAAAAAACATTTTTTTATTCTTCACGTCCAGGATTACGTCCTGGGTCGTTAGATAGGAATCCGAAGATGAAAAGAGAAACAAAGAATATCACTACCGTGTAAACAAATAGTTTTAGAGTAAGCATTACAAAATCTCCAAGATAATGAAAAAAAAACAACAGAGAAAGAGAATAGATTCTCTTCTATTACACATTATGTTTCTTTTGATACTAAGTTTATAAGAAATGAAGTGATTTCGAGGAAATAGAAAAAAATTAGGAAATTTATTTGTAGTAAGAGTCGAGCCTTTTATTACCATTACCAAGAATTACTATTACCAAAGATTTGCTTTCATATCCACAACCTAGGTATTGGTGGTGGACTCAAATCTAATAATAGGATTAGGATTTCTTAATGAAAAACGGAAATGATGAGATGGTCCTTATTTATGTTGTCTATCAAAAAATTTCAATATTGAAATTGAGGATTCCACTGTAAGACTTATATGATCTCATAAATTGTTAAAATGTTCAAATTTTTGTTTTCGAATAAATTCTTAATTTTTTTAGGACATTATTCCAATTAAAGATCTCATCGAAAACTTACAGCAGCTTGCCAAACAAAAGCTAAGAGAAAAAAGAGTACCGGTATTACTGGCATAATATCTACAATTGGATTCAAAAAAGCGTAGGCTTCGGGCAATTTCCCTAAGAAAAAAGTACTTAAATAAAGGACAGAGTGAATACAAATACAGACCAAGCTAAAGATATTAAGCATAACCAAAATTTTGTTCTTTAATAAATAAAATTAATTGTATTTTTGCTTTTTTTTTTAAGTCAAAATTTTTTTTATTGTATATATATGATTTATTTTCCTTTTTTTTAAGAATTACATATATAAATAAAAGAATTCTAATAAAAAAGGATTCTATTATATGGATTATAGATTCTATATCTATATATAGAATTTGATAGATATAGAATCTATAATAATGAAATATAAAAAAATTCAAATAAAAAAACGGAGAATAATAGAAATATTAAATATAAATAATTCAAATATTGAATTAATATTTATTAGTTTATTACTATTAATTATAGATATTCATAAATATTAATAAATGAGTAATAAAACTAAAAAAAATGAATCAAATAAGATCTGACCCCCCTAAAAAAAATCTTTTTTTGATTTGAACTGATCCAGTTCAAAATCTTTTCATTCTGAAATCAAAAATAGAAGAAATCATACTTTCATAGAATATCTTAATTGAATTCTATGTAATGATCAATAAATTCGGTTTAACCCCTACACATATCAAAATCCTAGCAACAAATTATTCTATAGAATAATTTTTGGACTGGGATTGACGAACAACCAATAATAGTGTTTATTAGTGTCGAATCGAAAATGGGGCGTGGCCAAGCGGTAAGGCAACGGGTTTTGGTCCCGCTATTCGGAGGTTCGAATCCTTCCGTCCCAGACCATATCCATTCATGATGTATATACATATTTGTATACAAATTTTATATCCGAATAAGGATTACCCTTTCTTTTTTTTTTTAATCGTTCGTCTCTAATCTAAATGGAGTCGCTTTTTGAATCTACATCTACATATTCAAAAGCGACTCCATTTTTTCCCTTTTTCTTGTAATCACTGTAGATAATTGTATAATAAAAAAATATATTTATTTTTTTATAGATTTTTTTAATATTTTTTTTTTGAAAAAAAAAAATGAATTTTTTCTATTTTACAAACTATTAAATATTAAAATAAAATAGAAAATTTATTCATACAATATCGAGTTAATTTGAATTTTTTTTTTATACTTCTTTACTTGAGAAATTGTCCAGTCATATAGCAGGACAACTTCGAAGTAAAAAGTATATATTATTATATATCGATTGAATCCATGACTATGCATGATTTCATAATTGAATCAATTATATACCGGATCTAAACTAAAATAATGTTATGGTAAAACTTCGTTTGAAACGATGTGGTAAAAAGCAACGTGCGACTTGAAAGACATGATTAGATTAGCTGTGGATTTTATTTGGATATCCGCCATTTTTTCTAGTATATAGAATCTAGTATATAGAAATCGGGTTGCTCTTGGCTCGACATCGTTTGTTCTATTCCTCTAGAACTCATCGTTTGGGGAACGGGAGAAGGATTGATGATGTAAATAGTACATGATGGAGCTCGAGTTGATTCATTTTTCCAGGGGCACATATCTAAGGTTAGTGAAAATGAATAAGTTAGAACAACTTCGTAAGTATATTTTTGATAGAGAAATCGAAGGATCCGATTCGAGCAAGGTTCAAAAAAAAAGTCAAAATTTGTTGGAATTGGTAAAACTATTTCAATCAAAAGTGTATCTGTGGGATCAACCTTCTATTTATATGATTCTTTGAGAGAAAGAAAAAATGGTATGTTGCTGCCATTTTTGAAACGATTAAAGATCCCCGAAGGAATGTCTAAACCCAATGATTCAAGGAAAAGCTAAAGGATCCTGGAACAAGTAAATACCATTTTCTAATTGTCTCAACAATTCTATTAGAATGAAGAAAAGAATCGATTCTAAAGAAGACAGGCAAGAAAAGGGGGGGGGGGTAGAGACCGCTCAATAAATCAAATACCTAAAGGCTTTCTTTTCATTTGAGTTATTTGAGAGTTATCCAATTTGAGGTATGGTGTTGTTAATACGAGAAATTATTCTTTTTTTTATTGATAGTAAATAAATGAGATATAATTTTTAAAAAAGAATATTTTTATGATTTTTCACCGAATGACTATTCATCCATTGTATTTTCGTGTAAATAGAGGAAAAAAGCTCTATGGAAAAATGGCGGTTCAATTCTATGTTGTTTAATAGGGAGTTAGAATACAGGTGTGGGTTAAGTAAATCAATGGATAGTTTTGGTCCTATTGAAAATACCAGTGTAAGTGAAGACTACCCAATTTTAACTGATATGGATAAAAACATTAATAGTTGGAATGATAGTGAGAATGCTAGTTACAGCAATGTTGATTATTTAGTAGGTGTCAGGAACATCGGGAATTTCCTATCTAATAAAGCTTTTTTTGTTAGGGATAGTAAGAGGAACAGTTATTCCATATATTTTACTTTTAAAAATCTTAAAAATCAAATTTTGGAGATTGACAATGATCGGTCTTTTCTAAGTGAACCTGAAAGTTTTCTTTCTAGTTATAAGAATTCTAGCTATTGGAATAATGGCTCTAAGAGTGATGATGATCATTCCATGTATGATACTAAATCGAGTTGGAATAATAACATTAATAGTTGCATTGAGAATTATCTTCGTTATCGAATCCGTATTGATAGTTACATTTTAGGTGATAGTGACGAATACAATGACAGTTACTTTTATAGTTATATTTGTGATAAGGTCAGAAATAGTAGTGAAAACAAGAGGGCTAGTATAATAACTAGCACAAATGATACAAATGCTAGTGATTTCACTAAAAGAGAAAGTTCTAATGATCTCGACGAGACTCAAAAATATAAACATTTGTGGATTGAATGCGAAAATTGTTATGGATTAAATTATAAGAAAATTTTGAAATCAAAAATGAATATTTGTGAACACTGTGGATATCATTTGAAAATGAGCAGTTCAGATAGAATCGAACTTTCGATTGATCCAGGTACTTGGAATCCTATGGATGAAGACATGGTCTCTCTGGATCCCATTGAATTTCATTCGGAAGAGGAACCTTATAAAGATCGTATTGATTCTTATCAAAAAATGACAGGATTAACGGAGGCTGTTCAAACAGGAACAGGCCAATTAAACGGTATTCCTGTAGCAATTGGGATTATGGATTTTCAGTTTATGGGGGGTAGTATGGGATCCGTAGTAGGTGAGAAAATTACCCGGTTGGTCGAATATGCTACCAATGAACTTTTACCCCTTATTCTAGTATGTGCGTCCGGAGGAGCACGTATGCAAGAAGGAAGTTTGAGCTTGATGCAAATGGCTAAAATATCTTCTGCTTTATATGATTATCAAATAAATCAAAAGTTATTCTATGTATCAATCCTTACATCTCCTACTACTGGTGGGGTGACAGCTAGTTTTGGCATGTTGGGCGATATCATTATTGCCGAACCAAATGCTTACATTGCATTTGCGGGTAAAAGAGTAATTGAACAAACGTTGAATAAGGCAGTACCTGAAGGTTCACAAGCAGCTGAATATTTATTCCATAAGGGTTTATTTGATTCAATCGTACCACGTAATCCTTTAAAGGGGGTTCTAAGTGATTTATTTCAGCTCCACGCTTTCTTTCCTTTGACTCAAAATGAAAAATCAAGCAGAACCTAAAATTATTTTTTAAATTCTCTTTTTTTGTATTGTGGCGAGTAAGTAGTTATTTAGTTTCTAGGAATCCAATATAAGAATCAGAGTCCAAATCCAAAGAAAAGAATTCATTTTTTTTGCAAACATAAGATTTAATGGCATAAAAAATCATGCGCATAATTTTGTTTACTGATATTCGTGATTAGGAATCATAAAACCTATAAAAAAACGAATTCTTTCTTCCGCAAAATTAGACAAGAGACATTATTTTTACTAAAAATCCTTGTTATTGACTCATATTATAACGAATTTATCAAAAATTTTTAAGAAAAAAACTCTTTTTTTTTTCGTTTTTGAGCTTCAAATAAAAAAATTATGATACAAAAATCAAATTTGAACACACAAACAAGAGCAAAGAAAAAGAAAAATAATAGAATAATACTAAGAACAAGAAATAGAGGGCGAAATTAATCCATTTTTTCAGTTATACATTCCTCATATTTATTATTAGATTCGATTTGTACCTTTGATTCTATTATTTATTAATATTTAGATTTTTTATTTTTTTTCTTTTATTATTGGGTTAGTATATTCTATACTCATTATAGATAATAAATCAATAATATATATTCATTTAGTTATACTAAAGTATCATTTTTCATATATACTTAGTATAAGTATTTATATATATATATATGTATATGAATTCTAGTTATTATAGACTATCTTTATAACAATAATAAGAATAATAAAAAAAAATATGAAATTAATATAACAATAAAAAAAAAATAAAATAACAGGTACAAATATTAAATCGAGGTACCCTTTTTATGATTATGATAAACTTACCTTCCGTTTTTGTGCCTTTAGTGGGCCTAGTATTTCCGGCAATTGCAATGGCTTCTTTATTTCTTCATGTTCAAAAAAACAAGATTTTTTAGATATGAGCAGTAGGAACAAATTTCATATATTTTTTTTTAGAATTGGAAGCAATTCGATGAATTATTCATTCCTAAAGGTTTACATCAAAATAGTGCTAGTTGATGAAAGTTACTTCGTAAAGAAAGCAGTGAAATTCATTTGCTTAGATTTCTTATTACCTTCAACAAAATATAACAAAATATGAAAAAAGGGAGAAACAGGAAGACATGTTTTGGATCTCAAAAGATACATGCCACACAGAAGAAATACGGGTAGATTTTGTAACAGGATGTCGAAAACCGATTGATTTCTTCTCGGCCTCTATCAGTCTTTTTGGTTCATTAGGGGGTTTATTGGTTGCAGCTTCCAGTTATGATGGAATGAATTACTTATATTTCATTTCGTATGAGTTTGACCCCGGGCTAATTTCTTTTTTGCCACAAGGGGCTACGATAATGGTCTATTCAACCATGTTTCTATTTTTAAGTTTTTCTTGGTGGCTTCTAATTTTTTGGAATGTGGGTAGTGGCTATGATCTTTTCGATAAAAAAACTAGAACAGTGCTCTTTTTTCGTTATGGATTTCCTGGAAAAAATCGTCGTATTTTTACAAAAGTCCTTATGGACGATATTCAGGCCATCATAGTACAAAGTAAAGTAGGAAATTCAAAAGATGGTAAGTATCTTCGTGGTGGTGTCCTTTATATTCAAACTCGAGAACAGGGGGCCTTTGCCTTGACTCCTATTGACGATTATTGGGATCCATTCAAAGTTGCACAAAAAGCTGGAGAATTGTGTAGGTTCTTGCGTGTCCCAATTGAAATATTTTGAAAAAAAAAAAATAAATGAACTGAAAAATGAATGCTTTTTTAGGGAAAATAATTTTTTTTTCGAAATATTTCAAAATTTTAAATTGATAACTTTTGAAAGAATATTTTTTCTTCATTCAAATTGGCAGTGGATTCTTTCGTTTTCTTATTCGATTTCTGTATTCTTTCTAAATTTAATGCAAGACTCCTGAATTGCAAATAAAAAAGCGGGAATAAATTATAGATTTATATATATAGGCTCTATTACAAGTAATAGAGCCTATACTTGATAGAAAGATTATTATCATAAGATTATTATCATATAGAGTTGACGAATGAGGTAAAGCTGAGTTCATTAAAGACGAAAAATGGCAAAAAAGAAAGCATTCATTCCCCTTCTATATCTTACATCTATAGTTTTTTTGCCCTGGTGCATCTCTTTTACATTTAAGAAAAGTCTGGAATATTGGGTTACTAATTGGTGGAATACTAAGCAATCCGAAATTTTCTTGAATATCATTCAAGAAAAGAGTATTCTAAAAAAATTTACAGAATTCGAGGAACTGTTCCTCTTGGATGAAATGCTAAAGGAATACCCGGAAAGATGTCTACAAAACCTTCGTACCGGAATCCACAAAGAAACCATCCAATTGATCAAGACGCACAACGAAGATCGTATCCATACAATTTTGCACTTCTCGGCAAATATAATCTGTTTCCTTATTCTAAGTGGTTATTCTATTGTAGGTAATCAAAAACTGTTTATTCTTAACTCTTGGGTTCAAGAATTCCTATATAACTTAAGTGACACAATAAAAGCTTTTTCTATTCTTTTATTAACTGATTTATGTATAGGATTCCATTCGACTCATGGTTGGGAACTAATGATTAGTTCTGTCTATAAAGATTTTGGATTTACTCAGAATGATCAAATTATATCAGGTCTTGTTTCCACTTTTCCAGTCATTTTAGATACAATTTTAAAATATTGGATCTTCCGTTATTTAAATCGCGTATCTCCGTCACTTGTAGTGATTTATCATTCAATGAATGATTGAAAAAACGATACACTAATCCAGTCATAAAAAAGTTTATTATTTTGTATATAAAAGCTAAACATTCAAAAAATTACTTATTCTTTTTCTTTCTACCCGGACTCTTCCTATATTTTAGGAAAATTTTTTACGTAAATAGCAGAATCATGGATAGGGAACTATGCTAGTGACCTACCTAATCTTATTGTAGAAATTTTCTGGATCAATGATTGGACCATGCAAACTAGAAATGCTTTTTCTTGGATAAAGGAAGAGATTACTCGATCCATTTCCGTATTGTTCATGATATATATAATAACTCGAGCACCCATTTCAAATGCATATCCCATTTTTGCTCAGCAGGGTTATGAAAATCCGCGAGAAGCAACCGGTCGTATTGTATGTGCCAATTGCCATTTAGCTAATAAGTCCGTGGATATTGAGGTTCCACAAACAGTACTTCCCGATACTGTATTTGAAGCAGTTGTCCGAATTCCTTATGATATGCAAGTGAAACAAGTTCTTGCTAATGGTAAAAAGGGGTCTTTAAACGTGGGGGCTGTTCTTATTTTACCAGAGGGCTTTGAATTGGCCCCCCCCGATCGTATTTCGCCCGAGATTAAAGAAAAGATAGGTAATCTGTCTTTTCAAAACTATCGCCCCCCTCAAAAAAATATTCTTGTGGTAGGCCCTGTTCCTGGTCAGAAATATAGTGAAATCACCTTTCCTATTCTTTCCCCAGATCCCGCTACTAAAAAAGATGTTCACTTCTTAAAATATCCTATATACGTAGGCGGGAACAGGGGAAGGGGTCAGATTTATCCCGACGGGACCAAAAGTAATAATAATGTTTATAATGCTACAGCAGCAGGTATAATAAATAAAATTTTACGAAAAGAAAAAGGGGGGTACGAAATAACGATAGTGGATGCATCGAATGGACGTGAAGTGATTGATATTATACCTCCTGGACCAGAGCTTCTTGTTTCAGAGGGTGAATCTATCAAACTCGATCAACCGTTAACGAGTAATCCTAATGTGGGTGGATTTGGTCAGGGGGATGCGGAAATAGTGCTTCAAGATCCGTTACGTGTCCAAGGTCTCCTGTTCTTCTTGGCATCTATTATTTTGGCACAAATCTTTTTGGTTCTTAAAAAGAAACAATTTGAGAAGGTTCAATTGTCCGAAATGAATTTCTAGGTAGGCAGATTTATCAACATATTAAGCTCATAAAAAGAACTAAATTTGTGTTGATAAATTTTACTATTCTGTAAAAAAAAAATTATGAAAAGACCTTTGCTTCTTTCTAGTTTTTTTCTACCATATTTCGAGAATTCCTTGTACCGTATACTAGTCAGTCATAATATGTATATTGTGAAGAAGACTATTTGACTTTGTTTCTTTATTTATTTATTTTTTTCAACTCTACAATCAATTAGAACGGTATGATTATGTTACCGATTTCACATTTCCGTGTTCTAGAATAGAAATATCTTAATAGATTTCTATTGTAATAGAATTCAATTCGACTCGATACTAAACATAAACAAAATAGGCAGAGAATATTAAGCAAAGTAGAAATCGAAATGGGGAAAACGGAATTCTAGGAGGGATTTTTTGTCTTTTCCTAGAGTCCGATTCCTTCTTGCTTGTGTCGAAATAGAAATGTTCTACAAAATCTTACTAGAATAATACTTCTGGATCCCCTTCCTGAAAGAATCCTATTCTTAGCTTAGTTTCTATTTTTTCCAAGAACCTTTATGACATATAATATTCTATTTATTGCATATAATAGAATACACGTAATGGAGTAGTGAACAAACAAAAAAACAGAGATCATTTTATTGACTAAATACAACTTCTTCAATTAACTTGATTTATCAAAAAAGAATTCAATCATGATTCGATACTATTAGAGACTAAAATAGATTTCGAGTCAGATTTGATTAGTATGGTATCCAAAATGTTCGGTTCACATGATATTTAATCGGTACAAAAAATAGATTATATAATTCATAATATATTACAATAGAATCCTTACTTCTTATAATAAATTTCTATATATTTCTATTGCGCCGCCCAGAACAGAAGAAGTAAATCAAGTTATTCCTTTGATTCCTTTTTTCTTTTCCTTTCTTTCAACTTAAAAGAAAAAGTATCTAAAAGTATCTACAGATACTATCCAGGAAAAGATGTTTTGAATCAATTAATGAAGTTCATTTTTCAAAAACATCATAAAAAAATGAAATGGAATTTTGTGAAACATCGTAAAAAGTTATCCATTAAGTTATTTATACGAATCCAAAATCTTATGATTATGAAGAACTCAACGGGACCCTCTCG